TCAATTTTGACTCTATCGCCTGGTAGTATCCGTATAAAACTACGTCGGATCTTTCCTGAAACATAACCTAGAATTATATCTTGATTATCTAAGCGAATCCGGAACATACCGTTGGGAAGGGATTCAGTAATTAAACCTTCATGAATCCATTTTTGTTCTTTCATTCCAGGTAAAGCCTCCTTGAAGTATCAACTGATGGAGTAGGAACGATATTAGACAACCCGCCCCTTTTCTTTTTGTTTTCACAAATAAGAAGTTTCGGACCCAATTCGTATATTAGAAGGATTACCATATATAACACAAAACTTCTCCACCAATTCGTTCTAGTCGAGCCTCTCGGTCTGTCATTATACCTCGAGAAGTAGAAATAATTACAATTCCCATCCCACCTAAAATTCTAGGAATTCGTTGGTAATTCGAATAGATTCGTAGACCAGGCCGACTGATTCGTTTTAAATTTAAAAAATTTCTATAAGGCCTTTTCCTATTCCTTCTATGCCGTAGGGTTAAAACCAAAAAAGATTTTTTGGTTTCTTGATGTTTTCTCACGTTTTCGATAAAACCTTCTCGTAAAAGTATTTTAACAATATTTTCAGTGATATTAGTAGATGCTATTCGAACCACCCTTTTTCTATCCATATCAGCGTTTCGTATAGAGGTTATTATGTCAGCAATAGTATCCCTACCCATGGTGAATTAAAATTCTTGGTGCTCCCCAATTTTGATATAATCAACATGTTTTTCTTGTTTTTTACTTATTTGTTTATGAATTTAAATTAAAGGCATATGCATGAGACACAATCTACTATAAATTCTTAATCTCTTTCTTTCAAATACCTTACTATAACATAACCATATGATGGTCTTATCTTATTTTAAAAGACCTTACAATACCTCCGGAGCTAATGAAACTATTTTAGTAAAATTTAACTGTCTCAATTCCCGGGCAATTGCACCAAAAACTCGAGTTCCTTTGGGGTTTCCTTCTTGGTCAATGACAACCGCAGCATTGTCATCATATCGTATTATCATACCGTTATCACGTTTGAGTTCTTTACAAGTACGTACAATTACAGCTCTGACCACCTCTGATCTTGCTAGGGGCATATTTGGCACTGCTTCTTTGATCACAGCAACAATAACGTCACCGATATGAGCATATCGACGATTGCTAGCTCCTATGATTCGAATACACATCAATTCTCGAGCCCCGCTGTTATCCGCTACATTCAAAAGAGTCTGAGGTTGAATCATATCAGTTTTTTAGAATATATTCTTTCAATGCAAAGCAAAGAGTGAAGAAAAAAAAAGAAATATTGTTTGTCCAAAGAAAGAAACCGGCACCCGTGGTTGTTTTTTTATCCCCAAGACCTTTTTCTTTTGATTCTTTTTATCCCGAAATAATAAATTGAGTTCGTATAGGCATTTTGGACGATGCTATTGAAATCGCCCTTCTGGCTATATTTTCTGTTACTCCACCCATTTCATAAAGTATTCGACCTGGTTTAACAACAGCTACCCAATATTCAGGGGATCCTTTCCCCGAACCCATACGTGTTTCTGCGGGTCTTACTGTAACCGGTTTGTCTGGAAATATACGTACCCATATTTTTCCACCGCGGCGTGCATTTCGTGTCATTGCTCGTCGACCTGCTTCTATTTGTCTAGATGTGATCCAAGCAGGTTCAAGTGCCTGAAGAGCATATTTACCGAAAGAAATATGATTACCTCGATAAGATATTCCCTTCATTCTTCCTCTATGTTGTTTACGAAATCTGGTTCTTTTGGGGTTATAGTTGATGGTTGGTTCTGAATTCCATCTCTACTACAGAACTGGACATGAGAGTTTCTTCTCATCCAGCTCCTCGCGAATAATAAAATTTTCAAATTGTCTATTATTCATTTGTATATCTTGTTTTTTTAGCTAACTAAACATATTAATATTTCTATTTTAAATTTTTAAATATCGTATTTTTTTATGTTATAACGAATCTTTTTTTTGTTTTGCTTTTTATCCTATTGTATTGACCAAAAATTATCAATTCAAGAAAATAAAGTTTTCACGGGCGAATATTTACTCTTTTCGGTGCTATTTCAGTTGTAGGGTTAACTCATGACTTTTCTTTTCCCAATAAATGAAGGAATTAGTCTCTGGTTTGTTTCGCCATCCCGATCAATGAGTCTGTTGTCAATAGATTTGGATTCACAGGTTCCATCGTTCCCATCGCTTCTTACTTAATGGTTAGGTCTGATTTCTACAATGGAGCTCATAATGAAATTTTTTGTTAAGCCAATTTTCTTAATCTTTATTAGCTCGAAGCTCTTATTTTTTTTTGTTCTATGAACAGATTCATTTTCTTTTTTATGAATCCATATTGATTAATGCTTTATTACACTGCTTTTTTATGAGATGACTCATAAACCTTACATATTGGATGGAATTTTATATCGCTGGTTTTGTTTGTTTCTCCCCTTCTTTCACCCTTCCATTTATCCACAT